CCTTTTTCTTTTCTATTGATTTTACTTACTATACCAGCCGCAGTAGCATTATAAACTGTATTGTTACTCTTACTCCCGTCAGGATAAATCTGGCCCCTTCCCCTATTCCCGCCTACATATATGGGATATTTTAAAAAGTGAACATCTTTATTAGTAGAGGGGTCCGGAGAAAGAATAGGAAAGGTTATTTCACTATATTTCTGACCAGGAACAGGACCTATAACAAGAATATTTTTTTTAGTGGGGCGATAGTTCTGAAAAGACAGATTGCCTATCTTTTCTTTCATCTCGGGCGAAATCCGATCGGGGGGGGCTAATTCAAATCCCTCGGGTAAAATAAGAACAGCCCCCACATTCAAACCCCCCTTTTTACCATTAGCAAGAACTTGTTTTACTTGCATATCATAAGGAATTCGAACAACTGCTTCAAATACAGTATCAGGAAGTACCGCTTGTGGAACCTCAATTTCCACGGGCTTATTAGCTAAATGGCAATTGGCACATACAATACGCCCGGTCGCTTCTCGTGGATTTTCATAACCCTGCTGTGCAAAAATGGGATATGCATTTGAAATGGATGTCCGAGTTATGATATATATCATCAGCGATACGGAAATAGATCGAGTAATCTCTTTCTTTATCCAAGAAAGGGTATTTTTAATTTGCATGGTCCAACCATTGATCCCGAAAATTTCTACAATAAAATTAGGTAGGTCGCTTGTATAGTCCCTATCCACAATTCTGCTATTTACTGAAATAATTTTACTGGAATATAGGAATAGGAGAAATCCTCGTCTCGGTAGAAAAAGTAAGTACGTCTTTAAATGTTTTGCTTATGTAACATATTATAGTTGGATCAGTCATTCATTGAATGATAAATCACTACAAGTGATGGAGATACACGATTTAAATAACGAAAGATCCAATATTTAAAAATTGTATCTAGAATGACTGGAAAAGTGGAAACAAGACCAGATATAATTTGGTCGTTATGAGCAAATCCAAAATCTTTGTAGACATAGCCAATCATAAGTTCCCAACCATGGGGTGAATGGAATCCGATACATAAATCAGTTAATAAAAGAATAGAAAAAGCTTTTATTGTGTCACTTAAGTTATATAGGAATTCTTGAACCCAAGAGTTAAGAATAACAAGTTCTTCATTACCCAGAATAGAATAACCACTGAAAATAATGAAACAGATTATATTTGTCGATAAGTGAAAAATCGTATGGATATGATCCTCATTGTGCATCTTGATCAATTGGATCGTTTCTTTGTGGATCCCGATACGAAGCGTTTGTAGATCTCTTTCCGGGTCTTCTTTTATCATTTCTTCCAAGAGTAAGAGTTCTTCTAATTCTATGAATTTTTCTAGAATACTCTTTTCTTGAATATCAGTCAAAAAAGTTTCAGATTGCCTAGTATTCCACCAATTAGTAACCCAAGATTCAAGACTTTTATTAAATGAGAGAGAGATCCACCAGGGTAAAAATACTATAGATGTAAGATATAGAAGAGGAAGAAATGATTTCTTTTTTGCCATTTTTTCATCTGTGAATTGGAATTGTTAATGAACCCACCTCATTCGTCGAATTTATGTGATCTAATATTTTTTTTTTCTATCAACCATAAGTTCTATTACAAGGCAGCTAACCTATGAATCTATTCCCTATTTTTTATTTGTTTTTTATTTGTGATTCAGCGGTTAGTCCTTGAATCTAGAAAGAATACAGAAATAGAATAAGAGCCCACTTCGAATTCGAATGAAGAAATAATTCAAAAAATCTTGTTTCCAGATACCTCCATTGATCAAATTCGAAGCCCTTTCGATAAATTCCTGAAAGAACCACTTCAATGAATATTATTCGGATTTCGAACCAAAGGAACTCCCCTTCTATCAAAATAGAAAATATTTCTAAAATAAATCCCCCAGCTACCCCCACAGTAAAAATGGAGACAGATTTCTATTTATGAAGAATATTGTGATGTCATGATCAAAAATGAGTGAAAAACAAGACAAAAAAGTTTCGTTTTATGGCCGTTCCGTATACGTCTACTTTGGCTCGAATGAACGTTTTGAAAAAACTTGCAGCTATGCTATAGAAAGAAAAGAGAATTCTTGAATTTTTTCCCTGCCACTGAGAAAGAATTTTTCTTCAGTTCCAGTTCATTTCAAAAGACTTCAATAGGTACGCGCAAGAAATAGGCCAATTCGGCAGCTTTTTGCTCAATTTCTCGCGGAGTCAAATTCTCATCACTACGCGTCAAGGGAATGGCCCCCTGTCCTTTGATTTCCATATAAAGGATACGACGAGCATAAATCCCCTCTTTAACTTCTATTCTGATGGACTGAATATCTTTCATACGGAATCGTAGGAAGATACGACGATTTTTTCCAGGAAATCCCCAACGAAAAATACACACTATTCCTTCTTTTCTATCGAATCGATCATAGCCACTACCCACATTCCACGAAATTGTGCACCACAAATAGGAACTAATAAAGAGACCCGCGATCCCGTAGAAAGACATCACCATCCCCTGTGGGAAAAAATTTATTTGCTGAGACGGAACTAAAGATATCAAATTCTTACCGAGATAACTGGAAGTTCCAACCAATACGAATCCTAATGAACCTAAAAAAAGGATAAAGGCCCAGCAGAAATTACTTATTTTTCGAGACCCCACTATAAGTTCTATCCATATATGTTCTGATCGCCAACTCATACTAGATCCAGTTGCATTTTATTAGAATTGAGAAAATAGTCCAAATGGATTTGACTTTCCTTTTTTGATTTCCGAAGTAACTCTCATCAACTAGCGCCATTCTGATGTAACTCTTTAAGAGTAATTGATCGAATTGGTTAGGGCTAAAATAATAACATTCACTTTATATGATCTCCCATAGATATCTACACCCATATAGATACATTGACTTTACATTTCAGATATCCGCCTCGATTCCGATCTATTTGAATATAGCCATAACTCATTTACCCATATCATAGATTTACACATACACAATAGCTCCCTCATTTATGGGAGGGGGAAGCCATATGTTACACCATATTCTATTAAATAGATATGCGTGTTATCTATATCTAAGTCTTAAAAATAGATGAGATTGGGACCCATCGGATCTAAACAATCTTGTTTTTTTGAACATAAAGAAATAAAGAAGCCATTGCAATTGCCGGAAATACTAGGCCCACTAAAGGCACAAAAATAGAGGGTAAGTTGGAAGTTGTCATAGAATGGGTACCTCGATGTAATATTTGTACCTGTTATAAAGATATCTTATAATAATAATAATTCGTATATAATTATACTAAGTATATCTAAGTGAGTATATATATAATAAAGAAATGCAAGGAATGTCTAATTAAAGAATGTATAATTAAATAAATAATACTTATGAATCTTTCTACATGATATAGAAAAATATATGTATGATAAAATCCATTCTTGTCTTATCATTTGAATTCCAATTTTTATTTCATTTTTATTTAATTAGAAATTCCCGAAAGATTCATTAGAATTCGATCCAACAAGAGGGATTCTTAGCCAAAATAGAGATTTCTCGGGAGAAAAGATACGATACTCTATAGCTATATTTTCTATATTTGAATTATATATACATACACAGCAAAAAGGAAAAAGAAAACTCGGTTTATTTGCCTAATTTGAATTTCGCATAAGGCAGAATTTTCTTTTTTTTATCTTGTTGATAGAGGTTTCCTGATTACTAATCAATAATATCGGTAAAAAAAGAAAAAGAATTGTCCACATGATTCTTTACTTTATACAATTTGGAATTAAATCTTATGTCACCAAACAAAAAATACATTCTTCGGATTTTGACTTTGATTCCGATAAACTAACTATTTGTTCACTACAAATAAAATAATTGAACTTCAGGCTCTACTTACTACTTAATGGAATTTGAATTCAAAGGAAAAAAAGTGTGAAGCTTCAATAACTCACTCAAAACGCCCTTTAAAGGATTACGTGGTACGATTGGATCGAATAAGCCCTTATGGAATAAATATTCAGCCGCTTGTGAACCTTCAGGTACTGTCTTATTCAATGTTTGTTCAATTACTCTTTTACCTGCGAATGCAATGTAGGCATTAGGTTCGGCAATAATGATATCCCCCAACATCCCAAAACTAGCCGTCACCCCACCAGTAGTAGGAGATGTAAGGATAGATACATAGAATAACTTTTTATTTGATTGATAATCATATAAAGCAGCAGATATTTTAGCCATTTGCATCAAGCTCAAACTTCCTTCTTGCATACGTGCTCCTCCGGAAGCACACACTAGAATAAGAGGTAAAAATTGATTGGTAGCATACTCGATCAAACGGGTGATTTTCTCGCCTACTACGGATCCCATACTACCCCCCATAAACTGAAAATCCATAACTCCAATTGCTATGGGAATACCGTTTAGTCGACCTGTGCCTGTTTGAACAGCTTCGGTTAATCCTGTGTTTCTTTGATAAGAATCAATACGATCTTTATAAGGCTCTTCTTCCGAATGAAATTCAATAGGATCCAGAGAAACCATGTCTTCATCCATAGGATCCCAAGTACCTGGATCAATCGAAAGTTCGATTCGATCTGAACTACTCATTTTCAAATGATATCCACATTGTTCACAAATATTCATTTTTGACTTAAAAAATTTCTTATAATTTAATCCATAACAATTTTCGCATTGAACCCACAAATGCCTATATTTTTGAGTCAAATCGAAATTAGTAGAATTTTCTCTTATATTGAAATCAATAGTATTCCTGACAGTTCTTATATTGGAGCTCCCCTTTTCATTACTATTTCCACTTTCACCACAAATGTAATTATAAATGTAACTGTCACTGTAATTGTGACTACCACTTAAAATGGAACTCTCAATACAGATTTGAGAACGAAGATAAGAGTCAATGCAACTATTAATGTGATTATTCCAACTATATTTAGCATCATACATG